AGTAATATTTATTTTTTGATTGACCTCCTCCAGACCAGAGAGGAGGTCAAATTGGAGTTGCAATTCGACTTTGTTTTTTTAAGTTATTTTACTCTGTTTCGACATAAGATAGATGGAATCACGCTCTGTAGGATTTGAACCTACGACATCGGGTTTTGGAGACCCGCGTTCTACCAAACTGAACTAAGAGCGCTTTCAAAAAGAAAATACTTTTCTACTCCTAATGTGTTTCACGTACGTATAGTATCTAGAAATTCAAGTTATACCCACTTTAATTGATCTGCCCGCTACTGCCCATAAAGAAGAGAGAAGTAATAGGTAGGGATGACAGGATTTGAACCTGTGACATTTTGTACCCAAAACAAACGCGCTACCAAGCTGCGCTACATCCCTTTTTCAAATTGTTGTACAATGGCATTGTACACAATTCCTTTCTTGTTTTCCACATCGTAATTTTCTTCTATTTCTCTATTTATATAGAACTTTCTTATCATTTCTTGTTTTTGGTCTCATATAATCAAGGAAGGATATACATCGAAAATCCAGTCGAATTTCACCTATAAAAGAAAGATTACTATAGTAATGTATAGGAAGAAGGAGTCATCTTTTTCTTTTTTAGGGATACTCGTCTATATGGTTCATTCTATATATATAATATTTCTTTTGTTTTTTTAGTTAGGAATTTAATTTCGCCTAAACAAAAGAAATACAAAGGATCTTGGGCAAAAGTATCTGATCATATATGTATTCCAATAAGGAAGGAGGATTTTCAATGCGGGATATAAAAACATATCTCTCTGTAGCACCCGTGCTAAGTACTCTATGGTTTGGGGCTTTAGCAGGTTTATTGATAGAAATTAATCGTTTATTCCCAGATGCTTTGTCATTCCCTTTTTTTTCATTCTAGTTATTCCTATGCGAGAGATAGAATTCTTCGTGCCATAACGAAAATTTTCCTTCAATCCTTTTTTAGTCTACGAAGCAAAAAGAAAGAAAAGATGGATTGGGTTGAACCTCAGAGTCATGAAAAATTCGGTAAATCTCATTTTGGAAAACATAAATTTAATTAAAAGCGGTATCCAAGCTAAGTCAAGCCTCGCAAATCAGAGCATATAAAGAGGCTAGGGCTTGCTACTTAAATGAAAGGGTTTCGAAGCAAAATGCTTGCTAATTCGACAAGGATTGTATTCTTTAATTATTTCTCTATTTTTTATTACTTAATTTACGAATTTCAAAAATTTTTTATTCTATTGGATTGGATTCGTTAGAGAATTAGAAGAATTACAACAAAATCTTTAGAAATCACATTTTTAGTTAGGGACTTCTATGGATTTTATTCTTTTTCTTCGGATCCAAAATAGAAGAATAAAAGAATAGGTATAAGAATTAAGTTAAGTCGATTCAAAAAGGAAAGGAGGTTCATGGCCAAGGGCAAAGATGTTAGAATCAGAGTTATTTTGGAATGTATCAGTTGTGTTCGAAAGGGTACCAATAAGGAATCGATGGGGATTTCTAGATATAGTACTCAAAAAAATCGCCACAATACACCCGGACAATTAGAATTAAGAAAATTTTGTCGTTATTGTCGCAAGCATACGACTCATAATGAAATAAAGAAATAGGAGCATCGTGTGTTCGATTTTTCCAAAGAACAGAAAGAGTAAGAACTTCCTTTTTAATATAATATATAGAACATAGTTTAATATATAGAACATAGATAGAATACTAAATATAAATCAACTCATCTGATTTTAGGTAAATATTATTTCATATGTATAAAGGTTTTTTTATTTTTTTTTTTAGTATATGAACAAATAATATATGGACCAAAGAAAGGTTACTTCTTCTGGATCCAAAATTAATAAAATAAAGAAATCTATTTTTTTTTTTTCAAATTTTTAAATAAGGAATAAATCATGTATATATCTAAACAACCTTTTCGTAAATCTAAGCAACCCTTTCGTAAATCCAAACAAACTTTTCATAAATCCAAGCAACCTTTTCGTAAATTCAAACAACCTTTTCGTAAATCCAAACAACCTTTTCGTAGGCGTTCTCGAATTGGTCCGGGGGATCGAATTGATTATAGAAACATGAGTTTAATTAATCGATTTATTAGTGAACAAGGAAAAATATTATCCAGACGAATAAATAGATTAACCTTAAAACAACAACGATTAATTACTCTTGCTATAAAACAGGCTCGTATTTTATCTTTCTTACCATTTCGTAACTATGAGAATGAGAAGCAATTTCAAGCCCAGTCAATTTCAATAATTACTGGTCCTAGATACAGAAAAAATAGACATATTCCTCAATTAACACAAAAGTTCAATTCCAATCGAAACTTAAGAAACTCCAACCAGAATTTAAGAAACAACAATCGAAACTTAAGTTCCGATTGTTGATGTTTTATTCGAAAAGGTCAGACTCATATATAAAAAAAGTAATCCATTGTGTTTGTTATAAGAAAGAAAAATGGGAAAAAAAGAAATAGTTTTTTATTTATTGCAACATGCTCGTTGATTCCTACCACTTAATCTTAATTTATTGTATCTTCCCGGAGTTCCCTCTCCGGGAATTCTGTTTTAATTATTCCTTTATATTACTTTTTTAGCCCTTTAATTGATGGTCTTTATTTTATTGGAAATCGTGTAAAGATTATTTGGATTTGATACAGCTACTTGTGCAAGCATTTTACGATTAAGAATCAATTCCTTCTTGTACAGATTGTGTATTAATTTACTATAACTATCGAATACTTTATATATCCGTGTTGCTGCGTTTATCCGAGTGATCCACAAACGACGAAAATCCCTCTTTTGCCTGCCTCTATCTCGATGAGAAGAAACAAAAGCTCTTCTTACTTGTTGAGTAATCATTCGATTAAGTCTTAAATGAGCCCCTCTAAAGTTTGAGGCAAATGAACGCATTTTTGTTCGTCGTCTCCGAGCTATATATCCTCGCGGAACTCTGGTCATTGAATCAAATTAACCTTAATGAATAACTAATGATTTCTCTTCTTTTAAGCGTCCTTTTTCCCATTAATAACAAAACGTATTATTCCTATATATAAAATATTAATTCCAATGGCTTTTGCTACTATAACCTTCCCAACCACGATTTTTTATTATATTTCCTTCAGTTATTTCACATAGAAATAACAAATTCTAACGATACTAAAAAAACAGTGGGTTCCATCGTTTCTATGGTTCCCTTTTAAACGGTGAGGCCCTCTCTATACACCGGAGCCCTTTCTTTCATTCATTTCATCAAAAGGTATTGTGAACTTGTATAGTTCACATTCTTTGGCTCTACCTATCCATTATAGAGTAAATAGCTCTTTTCACAATAAGAGTTATTCATACAGTGACGGTATTTAATTATGAAAGTTGGCTAAATAGCTGACCCTTTAGTCCGTTCTTTTAAGATAAAGTAGCATAAGCCTTTTTCTTTTTATTACTATTTCCTCTGCTTAATGAATAACCTTTTGCTACCAATGGGGGAATTGCTTCTTCCAATTCCAATCTAGATGATTGGATTTGTACCAAAGGAAACCATAAATTCCATATACCATAGAAATCTAGGATGGAGCTTCTCTATCCTATTCATTGGTACCGATCATGGATACTTCTAAATAAAAATTGTCTTATTTGTTTGAACTCATGATCTGAACGAGTCGCACATACACCCTAGCACATGTTCCTCGACGCTGAGGACATCCCTTAAGCGCGGGCGTTTTTTTAGCATTTTGTATTGGCTGTCTTGCATTTCTAATAAGTTGTTTAACCGTTGGCATGTCATATGTATATAGAATAAAATGTATTGGTTTAGATCGATCTTAACCTGATGATTCATCATCATGAAGTATTTCTATTTTCTAAAAAATCGCATAAAACCCGAATTTAGGTTAGGTTTGAAATAAATTTACAAGAAATCCAGCCACTACCAATCCTTAAACATTTCTGGAAACCACACTGGATCGGTATCGCAGTGCTCGTCAATCATTTCATCCCCTACAATATCGACAAGTCCATAAGCTTTGGCTTCGTCTGCTGACATAAAAACATCCCTTTCCATGTCTTCGGATACAACCCAAAAAGGCTTGCCTGTTCTTAGTGCATATACCCTTGTGATCATTTCACGAACTTTGTGTAACTCTTCCACTTCTAGTAAAAATTCAGGTGTCCTTGCCCGATAATAAGCACTAGCAGGTTGGTGAAGCATAATCCTAGCGTGAGGGAATGCTATACGCTTGGTGGGTTCTCCTCCAAGCAGAATGAAAGAGGCCATGGATGCGGCTATTCCAAGGCATATTGTATATATATCTGGTGTCACCGTTTGCATCGTATCAAAAATAGCCATTCCTGAGATTAGCCACCCGCCGGGAGAGTTTATAAACAAAAAAATATCGCTAATTCCATCTTCTATACTGAGATATACCATGAGACCTGTAATATGATTTGTGATCTCGCAACGAATCTCTTGACCTAAAAAAAGTGTCCTTTCTCGATACATAACATTGTATAAGTCAACCCAAGTCGCTTCTTCATCTCCGGGAATCCGGTAAGGTACTTTTGGAACACCAATGGGCATATTAGATTAATATTATTAAATTTAAGTAAGAAAACTATACTTTAATATGGAAACGTAAGAATGGAAGAGAAAGAAAGAATCCGCAGTTTATTATCTTCATTTTTTTTTTCTTATTCTATAAGAATACTATAGATTCTATTAATACATAGATTGAAATAATACATAGATTCAAAAATTATAGATATAAGGAGGGTAAGACAGATTGAATAAAGAAAAAGGAATCTGGGATTCGAATGATAAACAAAGAGGGATTAGTGATCTATTCTTCGTTTTTCCAAATAACCCAAGCTACCCATTGCATATTGGCACTTATCGAGTATAGAATAGATCTGCTTCTCTTTCTTCTTACAAACGGAATTGGCTTCTTATCTTTAATGGAATGAAATAAATATTCACGCTTTCTGACACAGAATCCCCTAGAAGGGTTAGGTACATAGGATATGGATAGTTTTTTCCAATGCGATAAAATAAAACGACATCGTGTCTATTTTTCTTTGCTAAAGGGGTATTTCCATGGGTTTGCCTTGGTATCGTGTTCATACTGTCGTATTGAATGATCCGGGTCGATTGCTTTCGGTGCATATAATGCACACAGCTCTAGTTTCTGGGTGGGCTGGCTCGATGGCTTTATACGAATTAGCGGTTTTTGATCCCTCTGATCCTGTTCTGGATCCAATGTGGAGACAAGGTATGTTCGTCATCCCCTTCATGACTCGTTTAGGAATAACCAATTCGTGGGGTGGTTGGAGTATTTCAGGAGGAACTATAACGAATCCGGGTATTTGGAGTTATGAGGGTGTGGCAGGTGCACATATTGTGTTTTCTGGCTTGTGTTTCTTGGCAGCTATCTGGCATTGGGTATATTGGGACCTAGAAATATTTTGTGATGAACGGACGGGAAAACCTTCTTTGGATTTGCCCAAGATCTTTGGAATTCATTTATTTCTTGCAGGGGTGGCTTGTTTTGGCTTTGGTGCATTTCATGTAACGGGTTTGTATGGTCCTGGGATATGGGTGTCCGATCCTTATGGACTAACTGGAAAAGTACAAGCTGTAAGTCCTGCGTGGGGTGCAGAAGGTTTTGATCCTTTCGTTCCGGGAGGAATAGCTTCGCATCATATTGCTGCGGGTACATTGGGCATATTAGCGGGCCTATTCCATCTTAGTGTCCGTCCGCCTCAACGTCTATACAAAGGATTACGTATGGGCAATATTGAAACTGTACTTTCCAGTAGTATCGCTGCTGTTTTTTTTGCAGCTTTCGTAGTTGCTGGAACTATGTGGTATGGATCGGCAACTACCCCAATCGAATTATTTGGGCCTACTCGTTATCAGTGGGATCAGGGATACTTTCAACAAGAAATATATCGAAGAGTTAGCGATGGGTTAGCCGAAAATCTTAGTTTATCAGAAGCTTGGTCTAAAATTCCCGAAAAATTAGCCTTTTATGATTATATTGGTAATAATCCGGCAAAGGGGGGATTATTCAGAGCAGGCTCAATGGACAATGGGGATGGAATAGCTGTTGGATGGTTAGGACATCCCGTCTTTAAAGATAAAGAAGGACGCGAGCTTTTTGTACGTCGTATGCCTACTTTTTTTGAAACATTTCCAGTAGTTTTGGTAGATGAAGAGGGAATTGTCAGAGCAGACGTTCCTTTTAGAAGAGCAGAATCCAAATATAGCGTTGAGCAAGTAGGCGTAACGGTGGAGTTCTATGGTGGTGAACTTAATGGAGTAAGTTATTCTGATCCTGCTACTGTAAAAAAATATGCGAGGCGCGCCCAATTAGGGGAAATTTTTGAATTAGATCGAGCTACTTTGAAATCGGATGGTGTTTTTCGCAGCAGTCCAAGGGGTTGGTTCACTTTTGGTCATGCTACCTTTGCTTTGCTATTCTTTTTCGGACACATTTGGCATGGCGCTCGAACCCTGTTCCGAGATGTTTTTGCTGGTATTGATCCAGACTTGGATGCTCAAGTGGAATTTGGAACATTCCAAAAAGTTGGAGATCCAACTACAAGGAGACAGACAGTCTGATACCTATGGTATCTTTCACCTCTCTTTTTTGATTTGACATGGGAAACATCTCCTATCCTTTCTTTGACTCTTTTTCTTTTTTTATATGGGAAATGATCCCAAACGACAAGTGAATAGGTGTGGAAGTTATAATTGTAAATAAACCACGATCGAATCTATGGAAGCATTGGTTTATACGTTCCTTTTAGTTTCGACTTTAGGGATAATTTTTTTCGCTATCTTCTTCCGAGAACCACCTAAGGTTCCGACTAAAAAATGAAATTATTTAATTGAAGTAAGAAGTCTCCCAGATGGGGAGACTTCTTACTTCAATTAGTCTCCATGTTCTTCGAATGGATCTCTTAATTGTTGAGAGGGTTGCCCAAACGCGGTATATAAGGCATACCCAGTAAAGCTTACAAGTAAACCAGATATGGAGATGGCGACTAAAGTTGCTGTTTCCATTTTTATAGAATTTCAAGATTACAATGGATCTATGAAAAGATCGTGTATTTACAACTACAACGGAATAGTATACAAAGTCAACACCAATCATTAAATAGAATTTATGGCTACACAAACCGTTGAAGATAGTTCTAGACCTAGACCAAAACGAACTGGCGCAGGTAGTTTATTAAAACCCTTGAATTCAGAATATGGGAAAGTAGCTCCGGGTTGGGGGACTACTCCTTTTATGGGGGTCGCAATGGCTTTATTCGCGATATTCCTATCTATCATTTTAGAAATTTATAATTCTTCTGTTTTACTGGACGGAATTTTAACGAATTAGGTTTCTACTAACTAAAACTATGAAGTCATAATTTTTCCATCCAAAAAAAGGCTTTTCTACTTTAAGCTCCACATTTCTAGACATTCTGGTAGTTCGACCGTGGATTTTTTTGTTTCGGTATCTCTGGAATATGAATGTGTGACTTGTTAGAATTGATCCTATTGATAATACATAGAAAGGGCCTGTTATCTCTATCAAGATGATTCTAATTCGTCGGATATTATTTATTCTAGTATCTGGAACACGAAATACATAGAGTGGATGAAAAAAAAAAGGAACTATGATTCATACTCACTATTTAGACCCCGCAACCAGACTGAAAAAAAAAAAAAATTTCAAGTAGTTCTTAATAAAAAAATAAAAAAAGAAATTTTCTTCCTTCCAATTTGGTTTCCCCAAAAGAAAACTTTTTTCTCTCGATTTTGTCGAGTCATTACACTGATTCAATAAATGATCATCAAGCGGTTCTTATTCAAAGAACCCTTGCCTTTTGTTTAGCTTGAGACTCAATCATCGTGGCTCTAGTATGAATCTAAGGTTTTAATTGAACTGATTCATAGGATCGCAACAAGATAATTTCTATCAGAAAACCACTATAATTTTTTTTATTACTAGTAATAAAAAAAATTAAAATAGGGACGAGAAAAGTCAAGAGGCCTCTACAACATAAGGGAAAGAAAGACAGATGAGCCAACTTGATATTTTTTGGCATTATCATCACAAAGAAGAAATTCCGGATTTTTCTTATTTAATATCTTCAAGGCAAATCGATCCAATCCCGTGGCTGGTGAAGTTTTGAACCTTTATTTTCAAATAGCCGTTGAAAATTTGTATGTTTCTGCTTGAGCCGTACGAGATGAAATTTTCATATACGGTTCTCAGAGGGGGAGTCAGACTAGTTACCTATCTCAATAAAGTATATGATTGGTTTGAGGAACGTCTTGAGATTCAGGCAATTGCAGATGATATAACTAGTAAATATGTTCCTCCTCATGTCAACATATTTTATTGTTTAGGGGGAATTACACTTACTTGTTTTCTAGTACAAGTCGCTACCGGTTTTGCTATGACTTTTTACTACCGACCAACCGTTACAGAGGCTTTTTCCTCTGTTCAATATATAATGACGGAGGCCAACTTTGGTTGGTTAATCCGATCAGTTCATCGATGGTCAGCAAGTATGATGGTTCTAATGATGATCCTGCACGTATTTCGTGTGTATCTCACAGGTGGATTTAAAAAACCCCGTGAATTAACTTGGGTCACAGGTGTGGTTTTGGCTGTATTGACTGCATCATTTGGTGTAACTGGTTATTCTTTGCCTTGGGATCAAATTGGTTATTGGGCAGTCAAAATTGTGACTGGTGTACCTGAAGCGATTCCGGTAATAGGATCCCCTTTAGTGGAGTTATTACGTGGAAGTGCTAGTGTGGGCCAATCCACTTTGACTCGTTTTTATAGTTTACATACCTTTGTACTGCCTCTGCTTACTGCCGTATTTATGTTAATGCACTTTCCAATGATACGTAAGCAAGGTATTTCGGGTCCTTTATAGGGAAGGCATATCATAGAGAATTCTAATTCTCATATATCATATCGGGTAGGTTGTGGTATTTCATTGCTACAAACATGGGTTATTGTAAAATAAGACATGTCATTTGGATACTTCTCTTCAACTCCGAAGTATTTTGATACAAATAGTTGAAGTTATTTTTACGAAAGAAAATAAGGCGGATTATGGGAGTGTGTGACTTGAATTATTGATTTGGCCATGCAGATAGAGAATTGGATCTGCCACATTAGAATTCACGACCAAAGGTGTCTCCGCATCCAATCAACACATAAGTCCCCTATCTAGGAAGGATAGGCTGGTTCACTCGAGGAGAATATTTTCCATGATCATACCCCAACCATGTCATCTATGAACAGGCTCCGTAAGATCCCGTAGAGTATAAATGGAATAAGTCATGTGATATGATCCAATTCTATATTTATTACACATACTTTTTATTATAGTATGGAAATGCATTCATTTTCTTTGCATCGATTTCGATCCGCAATACTATCGGAGTAAAAGAAGGGATCTAAGGAAGAAGGTAGGCTAAACTTTTTTATTTTTTATTAGTAACAAGTAAATACTTTGTTTGGACGTAAGAAACTTGCGATATTGAGGGGATAAACACCAACTAATCAAGAGACAATCCACAAAGCAATTGATCATGATCAAATTTGTAAGCCCACTTGGATATTGAGCATTTACGCATAAGAATAGGATTCTTTTCAATGAGTAGTTATAGGCGCAACTTCGGAAAAGATAATCTGATAAAGCTTTTCTTACCTTGAGTCATTGAGTCATTATATAACCTATTCTATTGTGGATCCTCCACGGTCTTATTTCTTTTATTCTTGCTCGAGCCGGATGATGAAAAATTCTCATGTCCGGTTCCTTTGGGGGATGGATCCTAAAGAATTCACCTATCCCAATAACAAAGAAACCGGACTTAAATGATCCTGTATTAAGAGCAAAATTAGCTAAAGGGATGGGACATAATTATTACGGGGAACCCGCGTGGCCCAACGATCTTTTATACATTTTTCCAGTAGTAATTCTGGGTACTATTGCATGTAATGTAGGTTTAGCGGTTCTCGAGCCATCAATGATTGGTGAACCGGCGGATCCGTTTGCAACTCCTCTGGAAATATTGCCCGAGTGGTACTTCTTTCCCGTATTTCAAATACTCCGTACAGTACCCAATAAGTTATTGGGCGTTCTCTTAATGGTTTCTGTGCCAACGGGCTTATTGACAGTACCCTTTCTAGAGAATGTCAATAAATTCCAAAATCCATTTCGTCGCCCAGTAGCTACGACCGTCTTTTTAATCGGTACTGCAGTAGCTCTTTGGTTAGGTATTGGAGCAACATTACCCATTGATAAATCCTTAACTTTAGGTCTTTTTTAGGCATTTTCGGGTTGATTCATTCAACTGTGAAGTCCCCCGCATGGGTATCTAGGAAATAGTTACTTCCAAGTGAATCTTCCCTAGATACCTAAAATCCATTTTATTATGATCCATTTCGTGAAAATATAGATTGTGCCAAAGATGCCAAATTGTTTTCTTTTTATTCTAACTCGAAAAAGAAAAAGAGGAAAAAATTGCAATGGATTTAAAGCGAGAACTTGTTCTTAGGTAAATCAATTGGGAGATGCTTCTCTAGAGTGTCCCATAGAAGTTTTCCATCTTCCATACGAAAACTGTCAATTCTCATAAGATCTTCTTCAGTCTTACTCAAAAGGTCCAATAGTGTATGTATATTGGCCCTTTTGAGACAATTATACGTTCTAAAAGGCAATTCTAATTGATCAATAAAAATACAATTCAATGGAATTCCTTTTTTGTTTTTCTTTAGATTAGTGAATCCTTTTTGAAAGGTTAAAAGGGCTTGAGTAAACCTGTTTTTATTTTCTTCGAAACTAGCGCCCTCTTCCTCTGCGTGTAGAAAAGGAAGAAATAAATCAATCAAATTACGAGAAGCTTCATAAAGTGCTTCTTTAGGGGTTAAACTTCCATTCGTCCATATTTCTAGAAAAAGTATCTCGTGTTTTTCATTTCCATTCCCACAAGAAAAAATACTATAATTCACATTTCGAACGGGCATGGATACAGCATCTATAGGATAACTTCCATCTTGAGAGTTCTTTCTGAGTTCCGTATAATATCCGCGATCTCTCTTGATCTGTAACTCAATACAGAAATCAATGGGCTCTCTCAAGTTAGCTATAGGTTGTGTCGTATCAACGATTTCTACGGAAGGCGGTAAGATTATATCTTGAGCGGTTATATATCTAGGACCTTTGACGCAAATTGATGCGTCTCTAACTCCATAGAGATTACTTCTCAATACAATTTCTTTCAAATTTAGTAAAATTTCTTGTATGGATTCTTCAATACCTACTATTGTAGAATATTCGTGTGGAACGTTCCCAAATTTTGCGCGTGTGATACATGTTCCTTCTATTTCTCCAAGTAAAGCTCTTCGCAAGGCAATACCGACAGTATCCGCTTGCCCTTTTCTAAGTGGGGACAGAACGAAACGACCATAATAAAGACGCTTACTATCTACTCTTGATTCAACACACTTCCACTGTAGTGTTTGGGTGGATCCTGTTACCTCCTCTCGAACCATAATAGACTAGTATTATTATTTGATCATTGAATCGTTTATTTCTCTTGAAAGCGGTTTAATTCTTTTACAGACGTCTTTTTTTAGGAGGTCGACATCCATTATGCGGCATAGGTGTTACATCGCGTATACAACTTAATCGTACACCACTTTTAGCAATGGCTCGTAATGCAGCATCTCTTCCGCTACCAGCACCTTTTACCATAACTTCTGCTCGTTGCAAACCCACTGTACGAATAGCATCTACTGCTGTTCTTTGACCAGCATAGGGTGATGCTTTTCTTGAGCTTTTGAATCCACAAGTACCTGCGGAGGACCAGAAAACCACCCGACCTTGTGGGTCTGTAACAGTTATAATGGTATTGTTGAAACTGGCTTGAACATGAATAACCCCTTTTGTTATTCTACGTGCACTCTTCCGTAAACTAAAACGGGCATTCCTACGCAGACCAATACGCACTCTCTTACGTGAACCTATTTTTGGTGTAGCTTTTGTCATATTTTATTATCTCATAAATATGAGTTAGAAATAACAAAAAGAAAAAAAGATACAAAGATATCCGTTTCAGGGTAAAATATATCCTTTACTTTCATTTTTTTTATTTGGAATTTGGACATTTCCGTGGGTACTTTTTTTTTTACTTTTTAGAAAGTAAAGCTCCTTTTTCGAAAGATTACCCCTGTCTTTGTTTATGTTTCGGATTGGAACAAATGACTCTAATTCGCCCACGCCTACGAATCAGTCGACATTTTGTACAAATTTTACGAACGGAAGCTCTTATTTTCATATTTAGTTATTCCTTTCTTAAACTATGAATCTACTCTTTGGGAAAAAATAAGTCTCTTCACTTAAATTTTGAAACTTGGAATTTATTATCCTAGAAAAACCTAATCCTTTGAATCTTTGGTATCCTTCAAATCTTCAGTATCCTTCGAGTCTTCGGTACGCTTCGAATCCTTATGGGGAAGTCTATAAATTATACGTCCCTTGCTTGAATCATAACGACTTACTTCAATTTTGACCCTATCCCCCATCAGTATTCGTATAGAACTGGACCGGATCTTTCCTGAAATATAGCCCAGGATGATGGTGTCATTCTCTAGGCGAACGCGGAACATTCCGTTGGGTAGGGCTTCCATAACTAAACCTTCGAAAGTGACTTTTGCTTCTCTCGGGTTTTTTTTTTCTCTCCTATTTTTTTTTTCTGTCATTTTTTTTCTCCTATTTTTTGATTTGAATTTCCAAAATAGGAAGTTCGAGATAGAATTCGTGTACTATAGGCGGGGCCATTACCATATATAACATAAGACTTCTCCCCCAATTCTGTTTAGTCGAGCTTCTCGATCTGTCATTATACCTCGAGAAGTAGAAAGAATAGCAATTCCCATTCCGCCCAAAACCTTAGGAATTCCTTGATAGTTGGCATAAATTCGTAAGCCAGGTCGGCTAATACGCTTTAAAAAGGTTCTAGTTCTATATATTCCCTTTCTAGTCTTTCTCTTTTGATGTCGCAAAGTTGAAACCAAGAAATATCTGTTACTTTCCTGATGTTTCCGAACACTTTCAATAAACCCCTCTCGTAAAAGTATTTTAACAATGCTTTCGGTAATATTTGTAGATACTACTCGAACAGTTCCTTTTTTATTCATGTCTGCGTTTCTTATAGAGGTTAGTAAATCAGCAATAGTGTCCTTGCCCATAAGACTCTAATTCTAGGTTCCTCCTAATTTTTCTATAATCAACATGTTTTCCTTTTTCTTTTAATTTTGGATTTTAAAGCATATACGTGAGACACAATCTACTAATTTTTTCTTTGATCTATATCTGGTCTACTAGTATTTATAATACTTCAGGAGCTAATGAAACTATTTTAGTAAAATTCAATTCTCTCAATTCCTCGGCAATCGCGCCAAAAACTCGAGTTCCTTTTGGATTTCCTTTTTGATCAATAATAACTGCTGCATTGTCATCATAGCGTATTATTATACCGTCTTTGCATTTGAATTCTTTACATGTACGTACAATTACAGCTCGAATTACTTCGGATCTTTCTAGAGGCATTTGGGGCACTGCGTCTTTGATTACAGCAACAATAACATCACCAATATGAGCATATCGCTGATTACCAGAAGCTCCTATGACTCGAATACACATCAATTTTCGAGCTCCACTGTTATCTGCTACATTTAAAAGGGTCTGAGGTTGAATCATATTATTTTGATTTCAATTTGTTATTTCAATTCAAAACAAAAGGATGAAAGAAATATTGTCTTTCCATAAAGAAAAACCTGGGGTTTTTTATCTTCAATACTCCTTTTGGGGGTTCTATATCTCTAATCGAAGAAATTGACTTCGTATGGGCATTTTACTGGCAGCTATGGAGATAGCTACTCTAGCTACAGTTTCAGATACTCCGCTCATTTCATAAAGTATTCGACCTGGTTTAACAACAGCTACCCAATATTCGGGGGATCCCTTTCCCGAACCCATACGTGTTTCTGTGGGTCTTATTGTAACCGGTTTGTCGGGAAATATACGTACCCATAGTTTTCCACCACGACGTGCATATCGTGTCATTGCCCTTCGTCCTGCTTCTATCTGTCTCGCTGTGATCCAAGCGGGTTCAAGTACTTGAAGAGCATATCTCCCAAAACAAATACGATTGCCTCGGCAGGATTTTCCCTTCATTCTTCCTCTATGTTGTTTACGAAATCTAGTTCTTTTGGGGTTATAGTCGATGGTTCTTTCTTAGTTCCATCTCTACTGCAAAACTGGACATGAGAATTTCTTCTCATCCAGCTCCTCACGAATGAAATGAGAAAGCGTGCAAATTTATCTAATTCCATAATATTAAAAGATATTACGGATAGATACATACCAATATATAATAGAAAAAGTTAGGTTTTTTTTTTGAATTTCTTAAAATAGAAAAATATACAGTCAAGAAAGAAGATCCAGAATATACCCAAATTCTATATTTATATATAATGTAATCTTTCTCTTTAAAGGGGAATCCCCTTATTTTTACTCTTATTGAATCGTGGTAAAGTATTTTAATCCAATAAAGATTTCGCGGGCGAATATTTACTCTTTCCTGTCTTATTTGTTAATTTATAACCTTAGCAAATAAAGCAATTTTTTTGGTTTGTTCCGCCATCCCACCCAATGAAGTATTAGGATTCTTTTCAATAAAATCCTATGCAGTCATAGGTTTTGTCGTTCCCACAGCTTCTCCTTTAATGGTTAGGTTTGAATCCTGCAATGGAGCTTCCAAAAAAATTGCTTTCCGAGTCAATTTTCTCAGTTTTATTAACCCGGGCTGCTCCTTATTATATTATTGCTTAAAATTTTTATTTTGTGTTTAAAGTTACGATTTTGAATTCTCTTTTATTTTTATTATAATATTATATTGATGCTTTATCACATTGCCTTTTATGATGTAATTCATAGACCATACACATTGGAATCCTATATCTTTCTTATTCTTTTTCCTTCTATCTATCATCCCTCCTTTTATCCACATCCTTTTAGTTTTGCTTCACAACCTAGAATAGAATCTGGTTTCTTTTTTGGAGAAAAAAAATGCAGTTGCTACAACTATATGATAGATCTACTCATTTATGATAGATGTATTTATTCACATAGTCACTGTTTCTTAGTTAGGATCTCGACAATACGAAGCAATAGGTTGGTTATTAGTTAATTTTCTATAATTACTAAGTTTTTTCCTTTTTTAGTAGGGTTTTGAATCCCCATTTTTTACCCTAAAGAAAAAACTAACGAGTCACACACTAAGCATAGCAATTATATTAAAAGATTTATCAATTTTCATTAAATCTTATAGAAAGAGCTATAATTTCTTCTTTTTTTTAGGGATTTCGGGAAAAATAAGGCTCTTGTCTTTTTTATTCTATCACTGGGCAGAATGGGGAGACAAAGTTAGTTATTCTTCTTCTACGAATATCCAAATTTTTACACCTAATACTCCATAAATAGTTCGAATTGGATAGCAGCAATAATCAATTTTAGCGCGAATTGTTTGGAGGGGAAGTCTACCTTTTTTGATGCATTCGGCACGTGCAATTTCTTTTCCTGCTAGACGACCTGCTATTTTTATTTTTACTCCCTTTATATCTTCTTTTTTAGTTAATTCAATGGCTTTTTTCATTGCCTTTCGGAATGAAACTCTATTTTTTAATTGGAAAGCTATATATTCTGCAAGAATGTTAGGTTGTCTATAAGGTTCTTTAACTTTTTCGATAGCAATATTAAGTCTCTGGTTTACAGAATTAACTTCCTTTTGGAGATCTTTCTCTAATTCTTCGATTGCTCCTTTTTTCTTTAATAAATTAGGGAATCCAATATGGATTATCACGTGTATTGTATCAATTTCTTTTTGAATTTCTATATGTGTAATTACTTCCGAACTTGAGTCTGATTCTATTTTTCTATTCGAGCCTTTTTTCCTATTCTTTTGTATATAGTTCTTGATACAATTCCGTATTTTTTTATCTTCCTGTAGACCTTCAGAATAATTTTTTGGTTGTGCGAACCAAAAGGAATGGTGATTTTGGGTTGTACCAAGTCTGAAACCGAGTGGATTTATTTTTTGTCCCATATTTTTCTATTCTATTTTTTTTTTTTTTACTGGGAATCGAAATCTTAGATTGATCTAAAGATTATTTAGATTTCTTTACTATATTTAGTACAATTGTTATATGACACATGGTTTTTTTTATAGGATAAGCACGTCCTCGAGCCCGAGGTCTTAATTTTTTCATAATAGTACTCCTACTGACTTCGGCTTTAGTGATGAATAAACTCGCTTTGTCGAAATCCCTATAATGAGTGGCATTTGCTGCTGCCGAATAAACCAACTTTAAGATGGGATAAGATGCTCGATAAGGCATGAGGTTCAGTATCATAATGGTTTCCTCGTAGTAACGCCAGCGAATCTCATCAAGAACTCTTTGTGCTTTGAAAACAGACATATGTATGTGTTTTTGTGCTTTGAAAACCCGTTCGAACTTAAGTAGACGGTCGGTTGGAACTTTTCTTGCGAGTTTCCTTAGCCCGTTCTTCTTCTTCTTTATCCTAGGGGTATACTTTACCAATTTGAAACTTGTCATAAATAAGGTTATTACCCGCCTACCTTTACTTTATTTGAATCCTATAAATTTTGTTTATTCTGAATCTTTCTATTCTGAATTCAGTTAACGACGAGATTTAGTATCCTTTCTTGCACTTTCATAACTCGTGAAATGCCGAGTAGGCACGAATTCCCCCAATTTGCGACCTACCATAGGATTTGTTATGTAAATAGGTATATGTTCCTTTCCATTATGAATCGCGATTGTATGGCCAACCATTGCGGGTAGAATGCTAGATGCCCGGGACCACGTTACTATTGTTTCTTTCTCCTCCTTCATATTGACCTTTTCTATTTTTGCCAATAAATGACGAGCTACAAAAGGATTCGTTTTTTTTCGTGTCACAGCTGATTACTCCTTTTTTTCATTTTAAAGAGTGGCATCCTATGTCCACTATCTCGATCGAGGTATGGAGGTCCGAATAAATAGAATAATGATGAATGGAAAAAAGAGAAAATCCTTTAGCTGGATAAGGGGCGGATGTAGCCAAGTGGATCAAGGCAGTGGATTGTGAATCCACCATGCGCGGGTTCAATTCCCGTCGTTCGCCCATCGTATTATTGCAAATTCCAAAAATGCAATTTTCCATATTCCTAGTTACGTATTTACTTACGGCGACGAAGAATAAAACTATCACTATATTTTTTCCTTTTCCTAGTTCTTCTTCCAAGCGCAGGATAACCCCAAGGGGTTGTGGGTTTTTTTCTACCAATGGGGGCTTTCCCTTCACCGCCCCCATGGGGGTGGTCCACAGGGTTCATAACTACCCCTCTTACTACAGGGCGTTTACCTAGCCAACACTTAGATCCGGCTCTACCCAAACTTTTTTGGTTCACCCCAACATTACCCACTTGTCCGACTGTTGCTAAGCAGTTTTGGGATACCAAACGGACCTCCCCAGATGGTAATCTTAAAGTGGCCGATTTACCCTCTTTTGCAATCAGTTTCGCTACAGCACCTGCTGCTCTAGCTAATTGCCCACCCCTTCCACGTGTGATTTCTATGTTATGTATGGCCGTGCCTAAGGGCATATCGGTTGAAGTAGATTCTTCTTTTTTCTCAAAAAACCCCTTCCCAAACTGTACAAGCTTCTTGCAAAGCATACGGCTTTCTAGATGTATATGACGATCTCTAGACAGATGGATCTTATATGAATCGTATGATGAAGTACCACATGAGTGGATATATAGAAAAGGAATCCAAATCTGCCGAATCGCTCATGTTATGATCTTCTTCTACATCCTAGGTCTCCGCGTTCCGTCATCTGGCTTATGTTCTTCATGTAGCATTCAGATCGAATGACTCTATGAAATTACGTCGATACTTCCACATATTATGGGTAACGTAGGAGACATCCCTATTTTCACCCGGGGGTCTTAATTACCACTGCTTAGCTTTCAATTCGCCTCTGACCATCAAATTAAATGTGAATAACCCGTCCTCCTCTCTTTGAAACAAGGGGCGCTTCCGGTTCTGTGCGTGCTTCAAACAATTTTGTCTTCTCCATATTACCATATCTCTAGAGTCAATAATTTTCTATGAGGAACTACTGAACTCAATCACTTGCTGCCGTTACTCAACAGTTTTCTGTTGAGGTCTATCCCGTAGAGGTAGTCAAATTGGATCAGTGATCGATTTCTAGGTTTCGTCGTAAACCTAATTGGTTACTTCCAATTACGTAAATCAATAGTTCAAACCGCACTCAAAGGTAGGGCATTTCCCATTGATATAGGAACTTTTGTACCAGAAACAATAGTATCTCCAATTATAGCCCCTCTGGGATGTAAAATATATCTCTTCTCACCATCCCCATAGTGTATGAGACAAATGTATGCATTTCGATTAGGGTCGTATTCTATGGTTACGATTCTACCAGATATGTCTTTTTGATTCCGTCGAAAATCGATTTTACGGTATAGGCGCTTATGACCTCCCCCTCTATGCCTTGCGGTAATGATTCCTCTGGCATTACGACCTTTACCACAACGGTGCCGTCCATGGATCAATTTATTTCGTGGATTGGATTTCACTTGCCTGTCTACGGTTCCCTTGCGTGTGCTCGGGATAGGTGTTTTGTATAAATGTTTCGCCGTATTATTAAGTATTCTCCTTTAGTTCTTTTCTCTATCTAGAAGTGGAATAGAATAACCCGGTTGAAGGGTAATGATCATACGTCTGTAATGCATTGTATGTCCCAGAATAGGCCCCATTCTTCTACCCTTTCCGGGTAGTCGATGGCTATTCACAGCTACTACCTTAACACCAAAGAAGAGTTCGACCCAATGCTTTATTTCTGTCTTAGTGAATCCCGATTCGACATTAGAAGTATATTGATTCTTTCCCAATAAACGAAGACTCTTTTCTGTAAATACTGCGTATTTGATTCCATCCATAAATCGACTTTCCCTCCTATGCTCTGAGTTCCAGTATCGATAAGAATTCGAGTTCTTATTGTTCTTATGTTATGGTATGAATATACCATACCAATTCGTTATGTATGGATGATGGATGAGATTCCATGGATAGAGAGCCAGTTCCAATAGACTTATGGAACGTTCCCGTTCGCGTGCATCCAGCAGGAATTGAACCCGCAAATTTACCAATTATGAGTTGGGCGCTTTAACCATTCAGCCATGGATGCTTAACAGGGATCATCGTACATCGTAAATAACCAATTTTCATATAGAAAGACATATCATAGAAAAATGAAATCGAAAATATTCGGAGATGGCAAATATTCGGAGATGACTATGAAAACACCTCTCTGGATCCTCGAATTGAAAGAGAGATTGAGAGGGATCAAGAATCCTAATTCTCGCTATTTGGAATGGATCCAATTCTATTGAGTCTGACTCATAGTGATCATTTCTCTTTAGCAAAGAATGACCTTGGTTATCAAAGGATTGAACAACCGGGATCCATTTACTTATGATAGCTAGTTGACATTGCTAACAAGGATCTAATGAATTATGAGTTTAATAGATCCTCTTTAGCAGAAAGACGTATATTCCTTGCTCATTATCAGACAATCACTTATTCCCAAACCTCGTGTGGGGCTAATCGTTTTCATTTACCATCTCATGGAAAACTTTTCGTTCCGCTTAGCCCTATCGGGTATTTTAGTGATAGGTTCTATAGGAACTGGACGATCCTATTTGTTTGGTCAAATACCTAACGAAAAATTCCTATTTTCCTTTCATTAAGGTACGAGGGCTTCTTATTCCACAAGAACGAAAGCACCTTTTCATTCTTTCATATACTA